TTTTGGTCCCGATATTCGAAGGTTCGAATCCTTCCGTCCCAGAGCATATCCATTTTTTTATGCTCCATTATTCTGATAGAAAGAAGTAGGGGAGTGGATAGGAGTTAATCCATATTAATTTAAATATATATGTCTGTTCGAATCTCATTAACAAATGATCAAGTTCCATAACATATTTCTATATGATATGGAGCCAATGTTTTTTCTTTGAATCTCATTTTATTTAGGTATTTCGTGTTTGGCTCTAATGAAAAATTGGAAATCTATGTAATGGGGCAGGGGTGATTTATCCTATCCCTTTTATTTTATTCACTTTATGACAAGAGTCGATGAGTAAAATATTACTCAATCCCATGTTAAAGTTAAACAAAATACATAGCATATAATCATATAAAATAATCATATAAAATGAGGAAATGTTTAGCTTATATGGTATGTATCGTTCGACAATAATTTTTGGGTTTTTGTGAAAAAAATTTGCTTAAATTATTTAAACTGAAATTCTTTCAATTCAATATTAGAAAATTTCTATCACAGTGACAACTGTTCAGTCTATCTGATAGATACGAAAACCCCTCCCGATTTTTTTTTGATTTTGATTTTCGTAATCAGATGAAAAGAATAAAGATTCAAATCTTAACTTACATCATTTTTTTATACATCTCATGAAAAAAAATTGGATTTCTTTCTTCTTTTCTTTGATCTATTTATCGATTTTCAATTAAATCAGTGATGTGATGAGTCAATTAAAAAAGAAAGACTTATCTTCCTATAAAGATCAAACGTGATGCTTATTGTCCAATTTTCTTTAAATTAAATCAAATTAAATAATGATGTCTAAATAGGAAACTTTTTCAATTTCAATTAGAAATATTTTTAATAAATATTTTGAATCATTCCTTGTAAGTGGAACCTTTGGGACTCAAAAAATAGGAAATCGTTTAATTTATCCTATTGAGTCACTTGAAGATGCAGATTCAAAAAGTTATTCGTTTATATATTTCTATTTCTTTCTATTATCTATAGATTATTTATGTATGTTAAAGTCTTGCTAAGACTTTTTCAGAAAAATCGTTCTTCTATATATCATATAGAGAAGAAGAAATCTAGATTACGATGTCTATGGACAGCTGAACCAATGACTATTCATGATTCCATAATTGAATCAATTCCATACCGGTTCCAAATTAGAGGAATATTATGGTAAAACTTCGTTTGAAACGATGTGGTAGAAAGCAACGTGCGACTTGAAGGACACGATCCGTTGTGGATTTTTACATCCACCATTTTCGATTTATCTAGGAATGAGGGTGCTCTTGGCTCGACATTGTTTGTTCTGTTACACTCGAACCCTTCGTTTTTTGTTGGGTTGAAAATAGTCCACGATGGAGCTCGAGTAGAAAGGATTAATTCATTTCTCGGGGGCAAGGATCTAGGGTTAATGCTAATTAATCAATTGGAACAACTTCGTAAATGTATCTTCCATATATAGAAATCGAAAGGATCCAATTCGAGCAAGTTTCCAATTCAAAAGCAAAACTTGTTGGAATTGCTCAAACTTTTTTCGATTCAAAGTGTATCATGCGGGAATCAACTGTCCCATAGGATTCTTTGCTAGAAAGAAATCAAAAAGGGTATGTTGCTGCCATTTTGAAAGGATTAAGAAGCACCGAAGTAATGTCTAAACCCACTGATTTAAAATAAGGATAAAGGATCTAAGAACAAGGAAACACCATTTTTATTGTCTCGATAGTCTCAATAACTGGATCAGACTAAAGAATCCAAATAGAGTTTAAACGAGACAAACAAAAGGGGGTAAAGACCACTCAATAAATGAAATTGACTAAAGATTTTTCCTTTGAGCTATTTGAGAGTTATCTAACTTGAGTTATGAGTACGAATGGTTTCTTTTTCATTTTCAGTAAGAAAAAAAAGACTGAAATCATAGTCTAATTGATGGCCCATTTGTCATTTAATTTCTTAGAATTGCATACATAGACAAACCTTTGAATCAAATCATTTTTTCTCGAGCCGTACGAGGAGAAAACTTCCTATACGGTTCTAGGGGGGGTATTGTTCATCTACATCTATCCCAATGAGCCGTCTATCAAATCGTTGCAACTGATGTTCGATCCCGAAGAGAAGGAAAAGATCTTAGAAAAGTGGGCTTTTATGATCCAATAAAGAATCAAACTTATTTAAATATTCCTGTTATTCTATATTTCCTTGAAAAAGGTGCTCAACCCACAGAAACTGTTCAGAATCTTTTAAAGAAAGCGGAAGTTTTTAAGGAACTTCCGTCTAATCAAATGAAATTCAATTAACGAAAAAAGAAATACCTAAGGGGGGGTAGCGACTTGTATATAACTTTGTATAATTTTTCTCTACTTGTTTTTTTGATTCCCCCCCCCTTTTTTTCTGCTGTATTCGTATCTATTTATCATTATTTACGTCGAATCCGATGATCTAGAACGACAAAACCTTAGTTTATTGATCTTAT